TTAATATCGATTTTTTGAATAATAAAATCTATTATAGATTTCCAAATTCTCTATTATGTTATAGAAAGGTATATGCGTAAGATACAATCTAATGCACTAATGAATATATTTCATTTAAATACTATGTGTAATAGAACTATATTAGTAGGTATGATCTTATAATACCTCAGGTGCTAATGAAACTATTTTAGTGAAACTTAACTGTCTCAATTCTCGAGCAATCGCACCAAAAACTCGAGTTCCTTTTGGATTTCCTTCTTGATCAATGACAACAGCAGCATTGTCATCATATCGTATTATCATGCCATTGTCACGTTTAAGTTCTTTACAAGTACGTACAATTACAGCTCTGACCACTTCTGATCTTTCTAGGGGGGTGTTTGGTAATGCTTCCTTGATCACAGCAACAATAATGTCACCGATATGAGCATATCGACGATTACTAGCTCCGATGATTCGAATACACATTAATTCTCGAGCCCCACTGTTATCCGCTACATTCAAATGGGTTTGAGGTTGAATCATATCATTTTAAATCTGTTCTTTCAATGCAAAGCAAAGAATGAAGTAAAAAAAAAAAAAAGAAATATTGTTTGTACAAAAAAAAAAAAAAGACACCCGCAACTGTTTTTTATCCCCAAGACTTTTTTCTTTGATTCTACGTTCCTATCCTGAAATAATGAATTGAGTTCGGATAGGCATTTTCGAGGCTGCTATAGAAATAGCCTTTCGGGCTATATTTTCTGCGACTCCGCCCATTTCATAAAGTATTCTACCCGGTTTGACGACAGCTACCCAATATTCGGGGGATCCTTTACCCGAACCCATACGTGTTTCGGCCGGTCTTAACGTAACGGGTTTGTCTGGAAATATGCGTACCCATATTTTTCCACCACGTCGCACATTTCGCGTCATTGCTCGACGCCCTGCTTCTATTTGTCTAGATGTGATCCACGACGGTTCAAGTGCCTGCAGAGCATATTTACCGAAACAAATACGATTGCCTCGATAAGATATCCCTCTCATTCTTCCTCTATGTTGTTTACGAAATCTGGTTCTTTTGGGGTTATAGTCGATGGTTCTTTAGCAATTCCACCTCTACTGCAAAACCGGACATGAGAGTTTCGTCTCATCCGGCTCCTCGCGAATCAAAGGATTCAAGTTTAATGAAAATCGACTGTGGATTCTTTTTTGAGATTTCATCTAATCGATTATAAATTTCTATATCTTGTTTCGATATCCACGTCAAAATTTATTCTATTTCTCGATTCTTTTCTTAAAAACAAATGGATATATTTGTTTGGAGAATATATCGATAAACTAGAGAATCTATTCTATAATGTAGTTTTTTATTTTATAACGAATCGTTATTTTGTTTTGCCTTTTGGCATATTAGCATATTGGATAGAACAAGATTCACGAATCTAATAAAACTCTTCGCGGGCGAATATTAACTCTTTCAATATCTACTTCAGTTGTAGGGGTAGCTCAAAATTTCTCGGAATAAATGAATTGTTCCCCGGTTCGTTCCGCCATCCCACCCAATGAATTATTTAGGATTCGTTTTTCAAGAGAATCCTCTGTATTCATAGGTTCCGTCGTTCCCATCGCTTCTCAATTAATGGTTAGGTTTGAATTCTACAATGGAGCCTTTCGTGGAATTTGTTCTTGAGTCAATCTTCTCAGTCTTTATTGGCTCTAGGCTCTTGATTTTTTTCAAGGAATCGATTCATCTATAACTAGACTAGATGAATCGGTATTGATGCTTTATAACACTGTCTTTTATGAGATGACTCAGAAACCTTACATATATTGGAATGATATATCATTGATATTCTTGTTCTTTCTTTCTCTCACCCTTCCATTTATCTATATCCTTTTCTTTTTTATATATATTTTATATACATAAATACCATAATTTGATACATATATATCATATATAAAGAATTCAATTGGTTTTTCTTTTGTTTATGCAAAAAAGATTTCAGCTGCTACAATGATATGACCGCTAGATCCTATCTTGACTGGTTTTTGGTATACAGATAATGCGAAACGATGAGTTGGTTATTAGTTATATAGTTATTAGTCCAGACTATAGTAGGGGTCCGTCCATTTTTTTGAATCCTATTCCTCTAAAAAAACCACCGAGTCACACACTAAGCATAGCAATTATATAAATGTATCAATCAAATTTTTATTAAATCTTATAGAATTGAGAATTCTTCCTTTTTTTGCTTTAAGAGAAAAAGAATGAAAGGAACGAGTTTGTTGTTGTTTTTTTTATCATTTAATGGATAGAGTGTAACGACAAGTAAAGTCTTCCTATCCCTCCTCTCTAAATATCCAAATTTTGATGCCTAATACTCCATGGATAGTTCGGACTGTATAGGGACAATAATCAATTTTCGCTCGAATGGTTTGTAGAGGAACCCGACCTTCTCTGATCCATATGACACGTGCCATCTCTTTTCCGTTGAGGCGACCTGCAATTTGTACTTGA